ATAAAGTTGAAAAAGAAAGAAAAAATTCTTTCTTTTTGGTAACCCCGCCAAGAATGTAATAGGGTGTCTCCCGATTGTTTCACAGAAACAGAGACAGTAAGGCTTAGATGTGAGATAGAGGTATGTGATAGATAGTTATCGATCTTGATGGTATATTTTTAGGCCTTTTGCTTATGAAAGGCAACAAACAATAGGTCTTACTATTCCTACATGTTCCATTAGTAAGATTCCCTTGAAACTTCCAAGGGGGTAACTGTGTATCTTGCTTGTGATTAATGCTTCCCAATTCTACCAGAAATCATATAGGAACTTGTTACGAGTGTATTCATTGGATTGGTTCATCAATAGCATTAGGTCAGAATCCCATTTTGACTCTGCACCATTGATTCCACTATTATTAATGATAAATAATGGAATAATTCCTTCATATTCATAGAGATAGGGGACATAATTCACATGGATATAGTAAGTCTCGCTTGGGCTGCTTTAATGGTAGTCTTTACGTTTTCCCTTTCACTCGTAGTATGGGGAAGAAGTGGACTCTAGGGGTACTACTAATTGATAATTGAGTTGAGTAATCGAATTGTATCAATTGTTTAATAGATCATTCTGCGAAGCTAAAAAAAAAATATACCCATTTCAAAAATTCTACCAGAATCCAGTAATATATGAATAAGAACCCTTCGATCAAACAAAGATTTCAATGATTTGATTCCCATGTTCGTATTTCCAAACTGAACACACATGATAGGAAATGGAAATTTTTTCCAACCGAATTCTTCCTAAATATTCTATTTCGATGAACCGGCCCTTACCAGAATTATGGATATTACAATGAGGAGCAACCAACCCCTATTTTTTTTTCCTTTTATATAATTTATATAATATATGCCCATACTATTCTTCCTACATTGATTGTTTCGATAGATCTCGGGATCCATATTGAAAATAATCAGAAACTTAGGAATTAGAAGAGTTGACGTTCGATTATTTCAGATTGATCGGAATCAATACAAATGGATGTAGCGAAGAAATAGAATTGGAGTGCTATTTACATGTAGACATATGTAGATACATATTATAGATTGATCCATATCAAGCACATATCTTTATACAACTTTATACAATACAATAATAGATAGTGTGGTAGAAAGGTTCATATAGTTCTTTCTACCATACTATCTCATATACTGCTGACTCCAATCCACTCATTTCATTTAAGACTTGGGATTTGAATCCCTTTCATTTCTTCAATCATTGATAAGAACTAATAAGTCAAGTTTCATTCAAATTAATCATTTTGACTGACTGTTTTTACGTAGATGATAAGTAAAAAAGCAGTAGGAACTAGAATGAACAGCGCAGTAGCAATAAATGCGAGAATATTGACTTCCATAATCTCATCGTTTTTTTTTTTTTGCTTTGCAATAACTCGGGATCTAATCCCATAGAGATAATAAGTCTTTCTCCTGAAAATTCCATGGGATGGATTGCATCCTGATGATACTGAATCGGATCAATATCATGAATAACAATATCTGATCTATCAAATCGGATTCATCGTCGAGAATTGAATAGTATAACATAGGAAGATCCTTTATCCATACCGAATCCAAAATGGGATTCCTGATTCAATCAAGAATCCCATTTTGGATTTCTCATTTCCACTCTTTCTTTTCTATAACCTACCGTCTTCCTTATACAATCATCTGATGAGGTATTATCTAACCGGTGTTCCATTGGTCACAGACCCAAACAGTAGGAGTGAAATGGAAAAAAGGATGAGTTAAGTTCTAAGCGAAGTTTTTGTGATGATCTAATCTTCTTGGGAGACAGAGAAGTGTGATAAAAATGGGTATGGGTCCCGGTATAAAAAAAAGATCGAATATTCCGAGAAATTCACTATTTTATTTATTGATTTTGTTCTTTCTTCGATGGGGTAAAATAGGAAGAAAAATCTATTCATTCCTTCCCTCCCTAGAACAAGACAAGAGAGGCGGATCTTTGTTTGATCTTTTATTATATTAGTATCCTCTTTCCTTGGATTGAGGACTGAGACACATACATCAAAAAGAAAGTATGCAATTCAAATGAGATAGATAAATTGTTTTCAATTCGTAATTGAGGTTACACAAAATCGGAGTTAGAAAAGGGGGTAGGTTTCATCTGAAAAGTACTCTGTCGCTGTCGGGGTAACTATATTCTATATTAAGTTAATTGTGTATCGTACAATAAACGAATACAATTTGTGTATGTGTTCCCAGAAAACATATGGGTACTCTATTTCATTCCATTGATCAGGGGCAATCGAAAAAGCCAGACCAGTACAGTCTCTCTTGGAATCCTAAATATGGTGATACCACCGATCAATTCAATCTACATATGTCTCTCTCCCATCAATCGGTACTAGTTGAAGTAATTGAAATTACCGTATTTGTCCGATGAGAAATGCGAAACGAAAAACGAAAGAAATAAGGTCCACCGCTGAGAATTCAATTCTGCCCCTTGCCCCCCCTTCACAGAAAATGGAGAGATGAATTGATGGATTCATCGGATTCTAGGTCGGGACTGACGGGGCTCGAACCCGCAGCTTCCGCCTTGACAGGGCGGTGCTCTGACCGATTGAACTACAATCCCAGGGAAATGAGTTATACAGCATACATATTCTCATACATATTCTTATAATTTCTTTATATTTATAATTGCCGTGTTTTACCAGAAACACGAGTGATTGATATTCACATGGATATGAACTATAGTGAGAGTGACACGGATTACTAGTAATCCTGTGGTTATTGCCACATCGATTGATAAGATAATCAATCTTTCAATGAAAAAAAAAAGGACTCTTTTTTTCTTTACTCCTTCTTATATTTACAGATTATTAATCTAGATCGTTAGAAAGATCAGAACGCGTGGGAACAAATGAACAAAGAAATAGGGATATAGCAGAAAAAATGGACTATTTATTCCTCTATATCAGGCATTTCTGGAGGACAAATTGGTTATATCATCCCCATGGATCGGCGAATTATTGGGCCGAGCTGGATTTGAACCAGCGTAGACATATCGCCAACGAATTTACAGTCCGTCCCCATTAACCGCTCGGGCATCGACCCAGGAAGAATCAATTCTAGGCTTATTGATAATCCATGATCAACTTCCTTTCGTAATACCCTACCCCCAGGGGAAGTCGAATCCCCGCTGCCTCCTTGAAAGAGAGATGTCCTGAACCGCTAGACGATAGGGGCATACCTGCCCGATCGCCATCATATTATGCTCATAGTATGAGCAGTTTTTTGGAATTGTCAATATAATGTAATGGCATGACTAGATCCGAAGAATCTTTCTTGCTTCCACAATTACATAGAATTTTTTGATTGTTCATTCATGAACCATCATATATATATGACGAAGTATAGGATCCCCTCAGCGGGGATTTGTCCGACAAAAAAAAAGTCAAACCCCATTTCTTCAATTTTCACTCATTGATTCGCTCATCGTTAAGACGAGATATGCCTCACTAACACTAAGCCAGGAAATTCAGAAATGATAGAATTTTTTTTTTGATTGATTCAAAAAGGTGATGTAGAACTCGTAAATCTGGGAAGGGATTGACAAGTAATCGAAAAGATTCTTTTTTTTTTCTATAAGAATTCAGTTCAGGGTACGAGTCGAATCCTTCATCACATGATTCGATGAAATATTTTGGATCTATGTCGGATTGGTACATGTATCAATCAAGTGAATCTCGCCTCGATGGGTCGCAAAGCAATTAGGAGCGAAACAATTCATTGCATTGATATTTCTCAAATAGAAATAATCATTTGATTTGACCCTAGAACTTCCTAGGTAAATCAAATGGCTTGTTCTTGAATGAGCCCCCTATGCATACATGTATATATGTACATATAGTCTATACATAGATACATGCAGTAGACTCATAGTGGTTAGTGGCCTCTTCATGAATTGAAGAAAATGGCCCTTTTAACTCAGTGGTAGAGTAACGCCATGGTAAGGCGTAAGTCATCGGTTCAAATCCGATAAAGGGCTTTTTCCACGAAGCTCCCGCCTTAGTCTTCATTTTTCATCGGAGAATAGAGATATTATTGATATTTGTAATAAAAAAAAGGTAAACGGACTGCATAATGAGTTATCATTCTAATGAGTTATAGGTATAAAGTTGAACATTTGTTCATTATGATAATAAGGAATCCCACTTATTAGGAGGACTACTATGTCACTACAGGCTATACTCCTCCTCATGTTTCATTATTTATATTTTTGGTCCCGGGACATGGATATTCGAGATAATACCCAATCTCAATTATGAATCGACAAACCAAAGTTTTACTACTTCTCCATTGTTCCAATTTAATCCATCGGAAAAATTAGAAATCAAGAAAAGAAAAAGTAAGTGGACCTGACCCATTGAATCATGACTATATCAGCTATTCTGATATTCAAATTGGATAGAGATAAAATTGTAGAAGCGGACCCTTTTTTTTATTTCCTTGGACCACGCAAGAATTTGTCGATATTTCCGATTGAATCTTCTTGTTCCTGGATGCTCCATAGGAATAAATCGCTATTCCCTTCCTCCACAGAGAAACCATTTATTCCGAGTCACAAGAACAATATATTTTTCAATATCTTTCTTTGATTCCAGAAAAAGATCAGTTTATATCTATATAGGATTTCGATATAGATATCAGATCATGGCTTCATGTACCAAATATTTCCATATTGATGCATCAGAAATTTTTGTTCCGCCAATGCAATGGAGAGCGAATGCGAGAAAGGGACTTTCATTTAAGTCTCCTATTATTTAATATTTCATTTAGGGACACGGACAAAAAAATAGGGAATTTTCCTTTTTTTTCTGCCGGATAAAGGTAAAGTAAAGAGGGAAATATTCGAAGTTTCTTTTTTTTTGGTTCGACCCGTGAAAAGATATACTCTGGAATTTTCGATTCATTCGAAAGAAATATAATAAAGAA